AAAAATAATATTATAATAATGTAAATGGATACATTTTGGGAATGTGGGGCCTGAGCTCGAGGCTTTCCTGTTTACGGGGGGTTTTCAGGATCAATACTAGCTTACGAGTTTAGGGGGTAGGGGGGTTTTACCCCCAAAAAGCACAGGGGGTGTCTTAGATATCTTAGGAGTGTATACTACATATTTATGCTCATGAAATCAGTTATGCAATTCTTCAGAACAAATCATAAAACATGCATGAACTTTTTCAATGCAAGAAAATGTACACCCTTGTTATATTAACCTTAGCCCTGCACTGTGAAATGCCAGATGAAAGGAAATAAGAAAAAAATAACCATGCCCATTAGAATGAATGCTCGGCATGTGGTGTAAAGGTCTATTGTACTCCACCAATAATCAATGTCAGTAATACTAGTTATGAGTAAGGTCCAGTTATGGCCCTGAAATAGGAACCAAATGCCAGTAATAATTCAGTTGTGTAACCCTCACAATTTTTGTCCTTGATTATCAATAATAATATATACTTGTTTAATTTAAATGTCTTCCTTATTTTCAAAAACTGTTAAATGCAGGGAAGTTGATTTTGCTATTAAGTTAAATAAATTTTATGCTATGCCATTTTATGTAATTCTTCCACTTAAATTGTCTTTGTTGTTTACAGTTATGTCTTTTTATCTCAATATTTTCTGTTAAATCTTGAAAAATTAGTAATGAATGAATGGTCAAAATCAGTTAATGTGGAAATTACATATATGTTCTGTAGCATTGTTGTATGTTTAATATAAGTGTATGGGGTTAATACATATATGTATTGTCAAAGAATAGTTAAATTCAGAATGCTAGCTTTGGGAGCTAGGGGTGGGAGTTAGAATCTCCCTTCTTTGAGCAGTAGGGAGGGTTTTAACCTCCGGCATCCGGCTTACAAGACCGGCGCTCTGACACTGAGCTACTATTGCAGGCAGTTTGAAGAAGTTTATTTTCTAGTCAGCCAGCTAGCGGGAATAGGCCAAGGAAAATAAAGAAGTATACAAAGGATGCAATTTGGCCAATAATAATGTAAGGGTGCTCTACAGGTATTCCTCCAATTCATGTAAGAATAATTACATCTGCCACCAGGGTTCAAAAGATTAGTTGAGAAAAAGGGCGGAATGTGAGGCCACGTTGTTTGGATGTGTGAAGGAAGGGGACTAGTATTAATACAAGAATTGATGCAAGTAGTGCAAGTACTCCTCCAAGCTTATTAGGAATTGAGCGCAGGATAGCATAGGCAAAGAGGAAATATCACTCAGGTTTGATATGAGGGGGTGTAACTAAGGGGTTTGCAGGGGTAAAATTGTCTGGGTCTCCTAAGTAATTTGGGGAAAATAAAGCAAGGGATGTTAAGGCAAGGAGCATAATAGCGAAGCCCAGGAGGTCTTTGTAAGAGAAGTAGGGATGAAAGGGGATTTTATCTGCATCTGAGTTGAGCCCTGCTGGGTTGTTGGACCCAGTTTCATGAAGGAACAGGAGGTGTAAAATAGTTACTGCAAGGATAACAAAAGGGAAGAGGAAGTGGAATGCAAAGAAGCGTGTTAAGGTTGCATTATCTACTGAAAATCCCCCTCAGATTCATTGGACGAGGGTATTTCCTACATAAGGGACAGCAGAGAGGAGGTTGGTAATAACAGTTGCCCCTCAGAATGATATCTGTCCTCAGGGCAGAACATAACCAACAAAGGCAGTTATCATTACTAGTAGAAGGAGCACTACTCCAATGTTTCAGGTTTCTTTGTAAAGATAGGAGCCATAGTAAAGCCCTCGACCAATGTGGAGATAAATACAAATAAAGAAAAAAGAGGCACCATTGGCATGCATGTTTCGGATTAATCAGCCAAAGTTTACATCTCGGCAAATGTGGGCCACAGAGGAGAAGGCAGTGGCGATATCAGCAGTGTAGTGTATTGCAAGAAACAGGCCAGTGAGAATTTGAACAATTAGGCAGAGTCCTAAAAGGGAGCCAAAGTTCCATCATGTAGAGATATTTGAGGGGGCTGGGAGGTCTACAAGTGCATCATTTGCAATTTTAAGCAGGGGGTGGGATTTTCGTAGGCTAGTCATTAAGGTTTCCTGTAGTTGAATAACAACGGTGGTTTTTCAAGCCATTAGTCCTGGTTAGAGTCCTGGTAGGAATAATGGTTTATATTATGTGCATTTTTATGTTGGGCTTGGTGTTAGGGGTTATTGTAGTTGCTTCAAATCCTTCTCCATATTTTGGGGCATTAGGATTAGTAGTTGTTTCAGGCATAGGTTGTGGTGTGTTAGTGGGACATGGAGCTCCTTTTCTTTCATTAATTTTGTTTTTAATTTATCTTGGGGGTATATTGGTTGTGTTTGCTTATTCTGCAGCTTTGGCTGCAGAGCCTTTTCCTGAGACATTGGGGAGTCGGGCTGTTGCTTTAAATGTTGGGGGATATCTTGCAGGGGTATTGGTTGGGGCAAGTTTCTTTTGGGATGAATGATTTGGGGGTTTGTGGTTTACAGTAGATGAGGTGGCAGAGTTTTCTTTATTGCGGGCAGATGTTGGTGGGGTTGCTGTTATATATTCTTCTGGGGGGCTGATACTTGTTTTAAGTGCTTGGGTTCTTCTTTTGACTTTGTTTGTAGTGTTAGAAGTGTGTCGGGGTTTAAGTCGAGGGGCCCTTCGAGCTGTTTAAAGTGAAAGTAAAAGAAGAGCCAGGGTGAAAGTTAGGAAGAAAAGGGCAAGGAAGGTTTTAACTATACCTTGTTGTGCATTGCTTGTTGTTGTGATAAGAGGGAGGTTTGTTGAATAAACAGCTTTTGGTCCCACTTTTTCTAACCATGTTTGGTCGACTATTTGGGTGGCAATATATTGACCTAGGAGTAAGTTAACTTTGGGGGGGAGGCGGTGGATAATAGCTGGAAAGAATCCCAACATGTTGGAGAAATGGTGGGTGTGGAAAATTGGTGTAGTTTTATATTGCTTGGTTGTTAAGTTAGCAAGTTCTAGGGCTACAAGAAGGCCTAAAATGGTTACTAACAGGGCTGCTAATTTTAAGAGGGGGGATATGGTTATAACAGGTGTTTTGGGAATAATAATATTAGAAGTAATTAGAAGTCCAGCAATAATGCTGCCTCATGCAAGTCGTTTAATTGGATTAATAACTGCTGGGTTATTTTCATTAATAGGGGGGAGGGGGTTGAATCGGGGGTGGCCTATTGATACAAAGAATACTACTCGTAGGCTGTAAATAGCAGTAAAGGAGGTTGCAAGGAGGGTAAGGATTAGGGCTCAGGCGTTAAGGTGAGATGTATTTAGGGCTTCAATAATGGCATCTTTAGAAAAGAATCCTGCTAGGAAAGGAGTTCCTGTTAGGGCAAGGCTTCCAATGGTTAAGCAAGAGGAAGTAAAAGGGGCAAGGTGGTGTATTCCTCCTATTTTTCGAATGTCTTGTTCATCATTTAGGCTGTGGATTAAAGAGCCTGAGCATAGAAAAAGTATTGCTTTGAAGAAGGCATGGGTACAAATGTGGAGAAAGGCAAGTTGGGGTTGGTTTAGGCCAATTGTTACTATTATTAGCCCTAGTTGACTAGATGTTGAAAAGGCAACAATTTTCTTGATATCATTTTGGGTGAGGGCACAGGTTGCAGTAAATAGGGTTGTAAGAGCACCAAGGCATAAGCATGTAGTAAGGATCAGTGGATAATTTTCTATTAAAGGGCTTGTTCGAATAAGTAGGAAAATGCCTGCAACAACTATGGTGCTTGAATGGAGCAAGGCAGAGACAGGAGTAGGGCCTTCCATGGCTGAGGGAAGTCAAGGATGAAGTCCAAATTGAGCAGATTTACCAGTGGCAGCAATGATTAAGCCAAGAAGGGGAAAGGTAAGGTCAAGGTTGTGTGAGGTAGAGAAGATTTGTTGGAGCTCTCAGGAGTTTAGGTTTGTTGCTATTCAGGCTATGGCAAAGATTAATCCAATGTCTCCCACTCGGTTATATAGGACTGCTTGGAGGGCGGCAGTGTTTGCATCTGCCCGGCCGTACCACCATCCAATTAATAGGAAGGACATAATTCCTACTCCTTCTCAACCAATAAAAATTTGAAACATATTATTAGCTGTAACAAGAATGATTATGGCAATTAAGAAGATGAGTAAATATTTAAAAAACTGATTTATGTTGGGGTCTGCATGTATGTATCAGGAAGCAAATTCTAGGATGGACCAGGTAACATATAGGGCAACAGGGGTAAAGATTAAGGAGTAAAAGTCAAACTTAAAGCTGATATTAATATTGAATATAAGGGTATTTATTCAAGTTCAGTTAGTAATGACGGCCTCTGCCCCTTCAGAGATAAATAGAAAAAGGGGGAGGAGGCTGACAAAAAATGCTAGTTTAACAGCTGTTTTGACTTGTTGTAAGGCTCAGTTAGGGGTTTTGGGTGTAGGGGAGAGGGTAGTAATTAAGGGGTAGAAAAGGAGTGTAAAAATGATGATTAGGCTGGTGGTGAGTATTAAAGGGGTAGGGTGCATAGCTTTTACTTGGATTTGCACCAAGAGTTTTTGGTTCCTAAGACCAATGGATGAGCTGTTATCCTTTAAAAGCAGGGCAAGGGAGCTTCGGAATTCAACCGAGGGCACAAAGATTAGCAGTCTTTGTTGCTGCAAGCCTCTCTCGGTGGACAAGGGGATTTTAACCTCTGTCTTTAGAATCACAATCTAATATTTTTGTTAAACTATGTCTACAGAAGGTTCAGCCTCAAATTAGTTCTGGTTTTGAGACTAGGAGCAGAAGGGGGAGTATGTGAAGTGCTAAGAGTAAGTGTTCTCGGGTGTGGGAGGGGTCTAGTGCAATAATATGTTGGGGGAGGGGGCCTCGTTGTGTTATTAGAAACATATATAAGGAGTAACCTGCTGTAATTAAAGTGCCAGTGCCTGTCAGTGCAATGGTGGCTCAGGATCAGTTGAATAGGGATACAATAATTATTAGTTCTCCTATTAGATTAGGGAGAGGAGGGAGGGCTAGGTTTGCTAGGCTAGCAATGAATCATCAGGAAGTTATTAGGGGGAGCACTATTTGTATGCCTCGGGCTAACATTATTGTTCGGGTGTGAGTTCGTTCATAGTTGGTGTTTGCTAGACAGAATAGGGCAGAAGAAGTGAGGCCATGGGCAATTATAAGAATTAGGGCGCCTGTAAAGCCTCAGGGTGTTTGGATTAAAATGCCCCCTGCTACTAAGCCTATGTGGCCTACAGAGGAATAGGCAATTAGTGATTTTAAATCTGTTTGTCGAAGGCAGATTGAGCCTGTTATAATTACCCCTCAGAGGGCTAAAATAATAAATGGGTAGCTAAGTTCTTTGGTAAGGGGCTCAAGTACAATTATTATACGCATTATTCCATAGCCCCCTAGCTTTAGTAGGACGGCAGCAAGTACTATGGAGCCTGCAATAGGAGCTTCTACATGTGCTTTAGGAAGTCAGAGGTGTATACCATATAGTGGTATTTTAACAAGGAATGCTAGAAGGCAGCCAGCCCATCAGATTTTATCAGCAGTTGTGGTTATAGTAAATGTGGGAGTATACTGCAAGGTAAGGAGGGATAGGGTGCCAGTGGCATTTTGTAGTAAGAGGAGGGCTACTAATAATGGGAGTGATCCTGCAAGGGTATAAAATAAAAAATAGGTGCCAGCATTTAGGCGCTCTGTTTGGTTTCCTCAGCGGGTAATTAGGATTAGTGTGGGGACAAGGGTTGCTTCAAACATAACATAAAATAGGAGGACCTCAGTGGCTGAGAAGGCTATAATAAGGAAAATTTGAAGGGATGTCAGTAGGGTAATATACATCCGTTGGCGGTTAATTGGCTCATTAGAGGTGTGATTTTGACTTGCTAAAATTATTAAGGGGAGAAGTCAACAGGTTAAAACAAGGAGAGGGGTTGATAAGGGGTCTAGTGCCATAAAGTGATTTATTGAGGACCACCCTGTGTTACATGAGGACTGCAGTCATGTTAAACTGGCAATAGCAATGATTAGGCTGTGTGCAAGGGCTGTGGGTCATACTAATTTTGAGGGGGCTAATCATGTAGTGGGGATAAGCATAATTGTTGGAAGTAAGATTTTTAGCATTGTAGTAAGTTTAGGCTTTGAAGGTGGTCTGTACCATGTGTTCGAGCTGTTGCAACAAGTAGGGCAAGGCCTGCACTAGCTTCACAGGCAGAGAATGCTAGGAGAAGCATAGGGGAGGCAGAGAAGTTTGTTACATTAAGCTCTAGGGTTCATAGGGATAGGGCAAGGAAAAGGGAGAGTATTATTCCTTCCAGACAGAGGAGTGCAGAAAGGAGATGAGTTCGATGGAATGCAAGGCCTGCCAAACCTAGAAGAAAGGCTGTTGAAAATGTAAAGTGTGTAAGGGTCATTAGGTAATTGTGGACTTTAACCACGAGCTTTTGAGCCGAAATCAAATATTTTAATTAAAATAATTACCTATTCAGCTCATTCAAGGCCCCCTTGAAGCCACTCATAGATTAGGCCGAGGGTTAGGAGAATTAAGACAGAGGTAGCTCATAAAAAGGTAACTAAGGGGTTGGGGAGCTGGTCTCCTCAGGGTAAAGGAAGGAGAAGGGCAATTTCAAGATCAAATAAAAGAAAGAGGATGGCCACTAGGAAGAAGCGCATTGAGAATGGCAGACGGGCAGACCCAAGGGGGTCAAAGCCACACTCATAGGGTGATAATTTTTCTTGATCTGGGGTAATAAGGGGGAGTCAAAAAGAGACAATTGCTAGAATTGTTGAAAGGGCAACAGCAATAAAAATAACAGTAGAAATAAGGTTCATTATCTTTCCTTGGATTTTAACCAAGACCAGGTGATTGGAAGTCACTTATACTAACTTTAGTACTAGAGAGATATGAGCCTCATCAGTAGATGGAGATATAAAGGAATAGTCAGACTACATCAACAAAGTGTCAGTATCAGGCTGCTGCTTCAAACCCAAAGTGGTGTTCAACTGTAAAATGATAGTTTACTTGACGGAGAAAACAAACAGCCAGGAAGGTTGTGCCAATGATTACATGAAGCCCATGGAAGCCTGTGGCTACAAAGAAAGTAGAGCCATAAACACCATCTGCAATTGTAAAAGGGGCTTCATAGTATTCTATAGCTTGAAGGAAGGTAAAGTAACATCCCAGTAGAATTGTTAGGGCAAGGGATTGAATTGCTTGTGTTCGTTCTCCCTCTATAATGCTGTGGTGGGCTCATGTTACTGTAACACCTGAGGCTAGTAAAACTGCTGTGTTTAAAAGGGGAACTCCAAAGGGGTCTAAGGGGGTAATTCCTGTTGGAGGTCAGCAACCTCCAATTTCAGGGGTAGGGGCTAAGCTTGAGTGGAAGAAGGCTCAGAAAAATCCAAGGAAGAAGAAGACTTCTGAGGTAATGAAAAGAATTATTCCATATCGAAGGCCTTTTTGTACAGGGGGTGTGTGGTGTCCTTGATAGGTGCCTTCTCGTACAATGTCCCGTCATCATTGGTATATTGTTAAAAGGAGGAGGATTGTTCCTAGTCCAATAAGAGACATTGTATTGTAGTGAAATCAGATGGCTAGGCCGGAAGTTATTAGGAGTGCGGCAACTGCTCCTGTTAGGGGTCATGGGCTGGGGTCTACTATGTGGTATGCATGTGCTTGGTGGGCCATAAACGTTTTCTTGGAGGTATAGGCTTAGTAATAAAACAAATACATAAGCCTGAATTATAGCAACAGCAATTTCTAGAATTGTTAGTAGGAGTAGTACAACTGCTGTTAAGAGGGCAACTGTGGGTATTAGAGGTAGGAGTGTAAAAGCAGCTGTAGCAATAAGTTGCATAAGCAGGTGGCCTGCTGTTAGGTTAGCTGTGAGTCGGACTCCTAAGGCAAGAGGTCGAATAAAGAGACTAATGGTTTCGATAATAATTAAGACAGGGATTAAAGGAACAGGGGTTCCTTCAGGAAGAAGATGTCCTAGGGCAGCTGTGGGTTGATTTCGCATTCCAATTAATACTGTAGCTAGTCAAAGGGGTACAGCAAGTCCTATATTTAAGGATAGCTGGGTTGTGGGTGTGAAGGTGTAGGGTAAAAGGCCAAGTATATTAAGGGAGATTAAAAAGATTATAAGGGAAGTTAAGATGAGTGCTCATTTATGGCCTCCTAAATTAACTGGTGTTAGTAGTTGAGAGGTAAATCGGTTGATAAATCATCCTTGTAAGGTTAAGAAGCGGTTGTTAATTCATCGAGGGGCAGGGGATGGAAAGAGAAGTCAGGGTAATAAAAAGGCTAGGGCAATTAAGGGGATGCCCAGGTAGGTAGGGCTTATAAATTGATCAAAAAAGCTTGTTATCATGGTCAGGATCAAGGGCTAGTTTTAGTAATTTGTGTGTTTTGAGGAGAGGGCTCATTTGGAAATGTATGGTTAAGTGTTTTTGGAATTACAATTACAGTGAAGACTAGTCATGAGAAGACTAAAATGGCAAATCAAGGGGAGGGGTTCAGCTGGGGCATGTCACTAAGGGTGGTTGGGAGGCACCAATCTTCAGCTTAAAAGGCTGACGCTATGGGCCCAGTTTAGCTTCTTAGTGAGGCGTCTTCAAGTATTAGGGTAGATCAGTCTTGGAAGAAATTCAGGGGAACTGCTTCTACTACAATTGGTATAAAGCTATGGTTTGCTCCACAAATTTCTGAGCATTGTCCATAGAAAACTCCAGGGCGGGCAGCAATAAAGGCTGTTTGGTTCAGTCGGCCTGGGACTGCATCTATTTTAACCCCTAAGGCAGGAACTGCTCATGAGTGGAGGACATCTTCTGCAGTCACTAGTACTCGAACTGGGGCTTCAGTTGGTACAACCATTCGGTGGTCTACTTCTAATAGCCGGAATTGGCCAGGTGCTAAGTCTTGTGTTGGGACCATGTAGGAATCAAATGCAATTTCTTGATAATCAGTATACTCATAACTTCAATATCATTGATGGCCAATTGCTTTTACTGTTAAATGAGGGTTAGTAATTTCATCTATAAGATAAAGAATACGAAGGGAGGGGAGAGCAATTAGAATGAGAATAATAGCAGGGAGAATGGTTCAAATAATTTCAATTTCTTGGGAATCTAAAATGTACATATTTGTAAGTTTAGTGGAGACTATTGCCACAATAATATAAAGTACAAGTGTGCTAATAAGGAAAACAATTATAAGGGCATGGTCATGAAAGTGAAGAAGCTCTTCTATAACAGGTGATGCTGCATCTTGAAATCCTAGTTGTGAGGGATGTGCCATAAAATAAGATACGAGGGGCCACGACTCTGCCTTGACAAAGCAGTGTACTTTCAGCTATACTAGTATCTTATTAAGAAAGTGACAGAAGGGTTATGTGGCTGGCTTGAAACCAGTTTATGGGGGTTCAACTCCTCCCTTTCTCGTTAGTGGTTTGATTGTACTTGAACAAATGCAGGCTCTTCAAATGTGTGGTAAGGAGGAGGGCAGCCGTGTAGTCATTCAATGTTGGTTGCTGTGAGCTCTACAGAAGATACTACTCGTTTAGCAGCAAATGCTTCTCATAGAATAAAAAGGAATAAAATTACAGCAGTTAAAGAGATTAGTGAGCCTAAAGAGGAGACTGTGTTTCATAGTGTGTAGGCATCTGGGTAGTCAGAATATCGGCGAGGCATTCCAGCAAGGCCTAAGAAGTGTTGGGGGAAGAAGGTTAGGTTTACTCCAACAAATATTACTCCAAAGTGGATTTTTGATCATGTGTTGTGAAGGGTATATCCTGAGAGAAGGGGGAATCAGTGTACAAAGCCTGCCATAATGGCGAATACAGCACCCATTGAGAGGACATAATGGAAGTGGGCTACTACATAATATGTATCATGTAGCATAATATCTAAGGATGAGTTAGCCAAGACGATTCCTGTTAGGCCTCCCACAGTGAAAAGGAAAATAAAACCAAGGGATCATAGAAGGGGAGTCTCTCATTTAATTGATCCACCATGGAGGGTGGCTAATCAGCTAAATACTTTAACCCCTGTTGGGATGGCAATAATCATAGTGGCAGATGTAAAATATGCTCGTGTGTCAACATCCATCCCTACTGTAAATATGTGGTGGGCTCAGACAATAAAGCCCAGGAGGCCAATGGCCATTATTGCTCACACTATCCCCATGTAGCCAAAGGGTTCTTTTTTGCCTGCATAATAGGCAACAATGTGGGAAATTATTCCAAATCCTGGGAGGATAAGAATGTAGACTTCTGGGTGACCAAAGAACCAGAAAAGGTGTTGATAGAGAATTGGATCTCCCCCTCCTGCAGGGTCAAAGAAGGTTGTGTTTAGGTTTCGGTCTGTGAGAAGTATTGTAATGCCAGCAGCTAGAACTGGTAGAGAAAGCAGTAAGAGAACAGCTGTAATTAATACAGCTCATACAAAAAGGGGGGTTTGATATTGTGAGATTGCTGGGGGTTTTATGTTTAAAATTGTTGTGATAAAATTAATAGCACCCAAAATTGAAGAGATACCTGCTAAATGAAGGGAGAAGATTGTTAAATCTACAGAGGCTCCAGCATGTGCGAGGTTGCCTGCAAGAGGGGGGTAAACTGTTCATCCAGTTCCAGCCCCTGCTTCAACGCCAGAAGATGCTAGGAGGAGAAGGAAAGATGGTGGGAGGAGTCAGAAGCTTATGTTGTTTATTCGTGGGAAGGCCATATCAGGGGCTCCAATTATTAAGGGCACTAGTCAGTTCCCAAATCCTCCAATCATAATTGGTATTACTATAAAGAAGATTATTACAAAAGCATGAGCTGTTACAATTACATTATAAATCTGGTCATCCCCAAGAAGGGCACCGGGTTGGCTTAGTTCAGCACGAATTAGGAGGCTTAGGGCGGTTCCTACCATTCCGGCTCAAGCACCAAATACAAGATAAAGGGTGCCAATGTCTTTATGGTTAGTCGAAAAGAATCAGCGGGTGATTGCCACAGGTAAAATGGCTGAGAGTTTAAGTGGTGGGTTGTAGCCCCATAAACAGAGGTTTGAGTCCTCTTTTTACCAAGCCCTGGGGTGTAAACATGTAAGATTGCAAATCTTAAGATGCAGACTAATATCTGCCGGGGCTTTCCCCCGCCTTTATCATGTTGTAGTAGGCGGGGGAAAGGTAGATGGATGCTCACTGGTTAGGGCATTTAGCTGTTAACTAAAAGTTTGTAGGATCGAGGCCTTCCCATCTAGTAAGGCTTTAGCTTAATTAAAGTGTCTGTTTTGCATGCAGAAGCTGTGGGTTAATGTCCTGCAAGTCTTATTCAGAGGCTGGGAGATTTTCACTCCCACTTAAGGCTTTGAAGGCCTTTGGTCTAGTGTTAACCTAAGCTTCTTTAGAGGTTTATAAGGGCAGTGATTGCAGGGGTCAGTGGGAGTAGTAGGGTGGCTGTTAATGCAGTTGTTGATAAGAGGATAGAGGATTGAAGGGAAGGGAGGCGCCATAGGCTTGTTCCTGCCAGGTTATTAGGGGACATAGTCAGGGTTATTGCATAACAGAGTCGAAGGTAAAAATAAAGGCTTAATAGGGCAGTAAGTGCTGCAATTACTGCTGTTATTGGTAGTTGTTGTTTGGTTAGTTCTTGAAGAATTAATCATTTTGGTATAAAACCTGTTATAGGGGGAAGGCCTCCTAGGGAAAGTAAAAGGAGGGGGGTTATGGTAGTGAGTAGAGGTGCTTTTGTTCATGATGTGGCCAGGGTATTAATGCTGGTTGCATTGTTATTTTTAAGGGTTAGAAATGTTGCAGTTGTCATAACTAGATATGTCAAAAGGGCAAGGAGGGTTAGGGAGGGGGCAAATTGTATAACAAGGAGTATTCAGCCAAGATGTGCAATTGATGAGTAGGCTAAAATTTTTCGTAATTGTGTCTGGTTTAGGCCTCCCCATCCTCCAACAAGGGTTGAGGAGAGTCCTAGAATAATAAGTAATTCTTGGTGGGGTGTGGGGATTTGAATAAGAAGAATGAATGGTGCTAGTTTTTGTCAGGTAGATAAAATAAGGCCTGTAGTTAAGCTTAACCCTTGAAGTACTTCTGGTAGTCAGGTGTGAAGGGGGGCGAGTCCAAGTTTGAGGGATAGGGCAAGAATGATTATGGTGGTGGGGATGGGGTGTGTTATAAGTGTAATATCTCATTGTCCTGTGAGTCATGCATTAGTTACACTTGCAAATAGGAGGGTTGCTGCAGCTGTTGCTTGGGTTAGGAAGTATTTAGTAGTGGCTTCAATTGCACGGGGGTGGTGATTTTGGGCTATGAGGGGGATGATGGCAAGGGTGTTGATTTCTAGTCCTATTCATGCAAGAAGCCAGTGGGAGCTAGATACAGTAATGCTTGTGCCTAGAAAAAGGCCAAAGAGAAGCAGTGCTATGATGTAGGGGTTCATTAGCAAAGGAAGGGGTTTAACCAACATGTTTGGGGTATGGGCCCAAAAGCTTATTTAGCTGACTTTACTAGGAAGTGGTGTAGTGGAAGCACTAAGAGTTTTGATCTCTTCAGGTAGGGTTCGAGTCCCTTCTTTCTAAGGAGCTGGGGGGACTTTAACCCCCATTTTTCACTCTATCAAAGTGGCCCTTTGCTTCAGGCACAGTTCCTGTGTTAGAGTTGGGGGGGAAGGCCTGCAAATGTCAGGGGTAGAGAAAGGTGCCAGATGACGAGGGCAAGGGTAAGAGGAAGGAAATTTTTTCAAATTAGATGTATTAACTGGTCATATCGAAATCGAGGGTATGAGGCTCGTACTCAAAGGAATAGGATGGAGAGGAGGGCTGCTTTAGTTATTAAGTTAATTGTTGTAATTTCTGGCAAGTAGGGAAGATGAGAGGCGCCTAAGAATAAGGCAGCAGAGAGTGTATTTATAAGTAAGATGTTGGCATATTCTGCAAGGAAAAATAGTGCAAAGGGTCCTCCTGCATATTCTACATTGAAGCCTGATACAAGCTCAGATTCTCCTTCTGTTAAATCAAAGGGGGCTCGATTTGTTTCTGCTAGGGTGGAGATGTATCATATTGCAGCTAGGGGTCAAGCTGGGAAGATTAGTCAGATGCTTTCTTGTGCAATATTAAATGTTTGGAGGGCAAACCCTCCTGTAAAAATAATAACACAAAGTAAAATTAGCCCTAGACTTACTTCATAGGAAATTGTTTGTGCTACTGCCCGTAGTGCACCAATAAGTGCATATTTGGAGTTTGAGGCCCACCCAGCACCTAGAATAGAATATACTGCAAGGCTAGAGAGGGCAAGAATAAATAGAATGCTTAGATTAAGGTCTGTGACAGGGTGTGGAAGTGGTAGGGGGGCTCACAGGGTAAGTGCCAGGGTGAGGGCTAGTATAGGAGCAAGGAGGAATAGGAAGGGGGAAGAGGTTGAAGGGCGCACTGGCTCTTTAATAAAAAGTTTTACACCATCTGCAATGGGTTGTAAGAGGCCATAGGGTCCTACTACATTAGGGCCTTTTCGTAATTGCATATAGCCTAGTACTTTACGTTCAAGAAGGGTTAAAAATGCAACAGCTAATAATACAGGCACAATGTATGCAAGGGGGTTAAGGATGTGTGTTAAGGCTAATGTTATCATAGTTAAGGAGAGGATTTGAACCCCTGTTTAAAGGGCTTAGGTCTTTTGCATTATTCCGGGCTCTGCCACCTTAACATTCCTTTTTCTCAGGAAGGGAAAAGGTATGCCCTTTTACCTATTTTAGTTGGTTTCACTAGGTAGGGGTGAGGCTTGCTTAAGGTATAGGCCTCCTCTTTTCGGTCCTTTCGTACTGGAAAAGGGCACTACATAGATAGAAACTGACCTGGATTTCTCCGGTCTGAACTCAGATCACGTAGGACTTTAATCGTTGAACAAACGAACCCTTAATAGCGGCTGCACCATTAGGGGGTCCTGATCCAACATCGAGGTCGTAAACCCCCTTGTCGATATGGGCTCTAAAAGGGGATTGCGCTGTTATCCCTAGGGTAACTCGGTCCGTTGATCGGCTTTGCCGGATCTTGAGGGTCAGATGTTCTGTTTGTGAGAGCTGTGGCTCTGGCTTTAAGGGCTTAGGCCCTGTTCCACATGGGGGTTTTTTGTTACTCCATGGTCGCCCCAACCAAAGACAGGAGGACAGAGGCCATTTGGTTGCTTCCATTAAGTTTGGGGTTTTAACATGGGCTGTCTTGTGTCTAAAGCTCCATAGGGTCTTCTCGTCTTATGTGTTTATCCCTGCTTCTGCACAGGGGGATTAATTTCATTGACTAGAAAAAGGAGACAGCTTGGCCCTCGTTATGCCATTCATACTGGTCTCCATTTAAAAGACAAGTGATTACGCTACCTTTGCACAGTCAAAATACTGCGGCCGTTAAACTCATGAGTCACAGGGCAGGCGGGACCTCTTATATGTATAGTTGCAAGAGGCGATGTTTTTGGTAAACAGGCGAGGCCAGTGTTTGCCGAGTTCCTTCTTTTTCTTTTGGTCTTTCCTTGGGCACACCTGTGTAGGGTTAACACTATTAAAGTTGGGGGTTTTTCTGGGTTAGTAAAATTGTTTCAGTGCCCTCTTTGGTTGGGAGTGTTAATTTTCAGTGTGGGTTCGTTCTGATGTAAACAGGTGCCTTGGAGGGAGGCTTAGTTCCCTTATTACTCATGTTAGCATTGTCTCTTTTATGTTTACATAAAAAGGCCTATTATATGGGTAAGGGGTTTAAGATATTGTTGTTGGAATTGTAGGGGGCAAGTTACTTGAGCTTTAACGCTTTCTGTATGGGTGGCTGCTTTTAGGTCTACTAAGATAAATTGCCTTAAATTTTATAATCTTTAACCTACTCAAAAAGTTGTGTCTTTTTTCAAGAGGGGTGTTCCCCTCTTGAATAACTCTTGAGGTTTTCTTTATATCTCTTAGGGGTATGCCCAGGTTTGAATGAAGAAATCAGAAGGCTGAACTACTGTTCATTTTATAGGCAACCAGCTATAACTAGGCTCGGTAGGTCTGTCACCTCTACTCTAAGCTCTCCCCACTCTTTTGCCACAGAGACGGGTTAGCCCTTAATAGGCAGTCTTGGAGTAGCTCGCTTAGTTTCGGGGTTTCAAACTAAAGGGCACTTTGCTTGAGGGTAACTAGCTAATTCATGATGCAAAAGGTACGAGATTAAATCTCTGCTTTTTTGTTCTTTACTGAGTTATTTCATTTCTCTTTCAGCTTTCCCTTGCGGTACTTTTTCTATAGCGCTTGTGATCCTTTTTTGTCGCCCATACTTAGGGGGTAGAATGATTTATTTTATTGTAGGTAGGGTGTTTGGGGGTATTAATAGGTTTTGTTGAATTTTTTGGGGGGCTAGCTGTTAAGAAGTTTGTGTTCAGTGTGGCCCGATTTGCACGGGTATCTTCTCAGTGTAAGGGAGATGCTATACTATTTAAGCTACACTCTGGTTTTCCCAAGTGCACTTTCCAGTACACTTACCATGTTACGACTTGCCTCCCCTTTATATAGTTTATTTTTTATTTATTTGGGGTTTTATTTTTTGGGGAGAGTGACGGGCGGTGTGTGCGCGCTTCAGGGCCAGTTTCAGGGGGACACTCTGTTTCATCCCTTACTGCTAAATCCTCCTTTAGATGTGTGTTTCAGTGCATCTTCCGTAGTTCACTGTATCAGTGAATGTAGCCCATTTCTTTCCCTCTCATTTGCTACACCTCGACCTGGCGTTTTGGGTTATACCAATTATGCTCACTATGCATCCTTCACAGGGTAAGCTGACGACGGCGGTATATAGGCGGGAAAAGGCAAGAGAGGGTGAGGTTTAACGGGGGTTATCGGTTCTAGAACAGGCTCCTCTAGGGGGGTCTAAAGCACCGCCAAGTCCTTTGGGTTTTAAGCTGGGGCTCGTAGTTCCCTGGCAAATAAAGGTGTAAGAGTTTACCTGTGTTTAGGGCTAGGCATAGTGGGGTATCTAATCCCAGTTTGTTTCCTAGCTTTCGTGGGTTTGTATTGTTTAAAGCCACTTTCGTGAGGGGGCTTCCTGCCTTCGGGAGCATATAACAGCTTTGAAGGTGTTTGGCTTTAGTTGGGGAATATACTAACCACTTTTTACGCCGGTGTTTGTCAACTTGGGCCCCTCGTATAACCGCGGTGGCTGGCACGAGTTTTACCGGCCCTCTTGATTTTGACTAAGTCAAGTTTACACTTATTGCTTAATGTTTATTACTGCTGAATTCCCTTGGGGGTGTGGCTAAGCAAGGTGTTGTGGGCTAACCCGGGGTTGTGCCTAATACCTGCTCCTTTATTCCAAAAAGGAATATGTAGGGCATTCTCACAGGGGTGCGGATACTTGCATGTATAAATTAAATCAAAGCTGACAGTAAAGTCAGGACCAAGCTTTTGTGCTTACGGGGCTTTCTAGGGCCCGTCTTAACATCTTCAGTGTTATGCTTTAACTAAGCTACGCTGGC